AAATATATGATCCTCTCTTAAACGGATCCTATCGTGGAATAATTAACAAATTTTTTTTACCTTCAATCCTAAATGAAACTTCAGTCAAAAATTCGATAGAGACAAATTTTATAAATAAACTCAATAAAGTTCATAGTATCCTTCTTTTTAAGGGTAAGGAACTTAATGTTCATAATTTTGAGGAATTGTACCATAAATTGGAAGGGAAAATAGCTACATTGGAAGAGAAATTGGTCCAGAAATTGGACCAGAAATTGGAAGAGAAGTTGGGACAGAAAATATATACATTGGATAAAAAAGCATTAGCAAGAGAATTGAGTTTTTTAATCGATGAATTTGCTGAAGAATCAACATCCAATTTGAAAGGAATTTCTTTATTTCCGGAACAAAGACGAATTGATTCAGAAGATCCAGAAAAAGTTTTGAAATTTTTAATCGAAAGAGTCATAATTGATCCCATCATTCAAACAATATGCGATACAGCCATAATTCCTCCCATGGAAAAAACAACTCGAAAAAAATCGATTGGAATAAATAAAAAAGTCCCCCAATGGTCATACAAATTATTCAGCGAGGTAGAACAACTCGGAAAAACTGCAACAACGGAAGAGGGGGAAGAGTGGATAGTAGATCATCAAATTCGCTCGAGGAAAGCGAAACGTATAGTTCTTTTTACGCGGGGTCCGGAGGAAGCAGAGAATGCCGACCCTAGTATCAAAACTATGACGAAGCCTGATGAAATAGAAGAAGTGGATATGATAGATTATCCCTATGAAGCGGATTTTCGTCGAGACATAATCACAGGTTCTATGCGTGTTCAAAGACGTAAAACCCTTACGGGGAAAATGTTTCCCTTATATCCGTATTCCCCACTTTTTTTCGACAGGGTAGGATTTTCTTGGGATGTTCTTTTCGAACCATTCATATTATCAGTAATTGAGATTTACGACCTAATACAAGACATTTTTAGAAAGGGTATAAAAGGAAGCGTAGCAAAAAGAATAAAGAGGTTGAAAAAAAAAAAAAAAATGTACATGGAGGAAAACAAAAGCTACGAAGAAATTCAAAAAGAAGTCAATGAAATGGAAAAGGGGCGGGACGGGCAGACGGAAATGGAACGAATAGAAAGGACACGAGAAAGAATATCAGACCTCTATGATATCCTTATTTATGCTCATGGAATAAGAGCTTTGATTTTACTAATTCAGTCGAGGCTTAGACAATCTATTGTATTACCTTCGTTGATACTAGCTAAAAATATTGTCCGTTTCTTATTACGCCAAGAGTCCGAGTGGGAGCAGGATATAAGGGAGATGAATAAAGAAGTGTATGTTATATGCACCTATAATGGTCTGCCAGTACTAGAACCAGGAAGAAACGGAATTTTTCCCCAAAACTGGGCCACAGAGGGTATACAAATAATGATACGATTTCCTTTCCGTCTGAAACCTTGGCACCGATCTAAGATACGACCTTCTCATAGGGATCAAAATGCAAAGCAGGAAAGTCCTGCTGCTTTTTTAACGATTTGGGGACTGGAAACTGACCGTCCTTTTGGTTCTCCTCTCGTAGGACTTGGTATTTTGTTTAGTTATTATTTTGGACCCCCTTTGAAAAAACTCCAAAAAGCAATTAGAAAATGGAGTTTTCGAGTTCTAAAAAGTTTCAAAGAAAGAACCAAATTTTTGTTTCTAAAGGTCCCAAAAGAACAAAAAAAATGGAGAGAGGATTCGAGTGAAATAAAAAAAGATTCTATAATAAATAATCAGATTATTCATGAATCATCCATTCAAACCCGATCTATGGATTGGACAAATTATTCACTGACAGAAATCAAAATGAAAGATCTGACTGATAGAACAAGCACAATCAGAAATCAAATAGAAAGAATTAAAAAAGACAAGACAAATGGATTTCGAACTCTAAAGATAAATATGAGTCCTAACAAAACAAGTTATGGTGCTCAAAAATTAGCATCACTAAAAAATCTTTTTCAGATATTCAAAAGAAGAAATGATCGATTAATCCGTAAATCACATTATTTTTTAAAATGGATCGTGGAAAGGATATACACGGATATCCTTCTAGAGAGCTTTCCATATATCATTAATCGTCTTACTAATAGTCTTTATAGGCCCATGATCATTATCAAACTTTTTCGTAAATTCAAAAAAAAATATATTTTTGATACAAAAGAGAAAAAGATAATTGAGCGTCTTTCAACTATACAAAAAAAACTTTCACCTTCGCGTATTCGTCATAAGATTCAGACGAAGTCGGGGGTTTCTTTTAAATTATCCCTCGTGTCACAGGCCTATGTATTTTACAAATTATCACAAACCCAGGTTATTAACTTGTATAAGTTAAGATCTGTCCTTCAATATGACGGAGCATCTTTATTTCTTAAGAATGAAATAAAAGATTCTTTTCGAAGACAAGGAATAATTTCTTACGAATTAAAGCATAATAAACTTCATAATTCTGGAAGGAATCAATGGAAAAATTGGTTAAAGAGTCATTATCCATACGATTTCTCTGAGCAAAAATGGTCTAAATTAGTACCGCAAAAATGGCGAAATAGAGTCAATCAACATTGTAGGGTTGAAAATCCAAATTTAATCAAACGGGATTCATCTGAAAGAGAGGAAAAGGTTTCGTTATTGCTAAATAAAAACGATCATTTTCAAAAAATGTATAGATATGATCTTTTAGCATATCAATCGATTTATTATGAAGATAAGAAGGACTCATATAATTACAACATACATAAACCGAAATTTGTTGATATGGGGGCGAGTATCCCTATTACTCATTTTATAAGAAAAGATTATTTTATGTATATAAAAAATCCAGATAGAAAATATTTGGATACGAAAGGTCTTTTTTATCTCAAAATTAATAAAGATAAAGAAATCAACCCATCCAATCAAAAAAAGAAAAGAAACCCCTTTGATTGGATGGGAATGAATGAAGAAAGACTAAATCGTCCTGTATCGAAGCCGATACCTTGGTTATTCCCACAATTTGAGTTATTTTTTAATGTATATAAAATGAAACCGGGGTTTATACCAATCCATTCACTTCTTTTTCATTTGAATGAAGATGTTAGTCAAAATAAAAATATCACTAAAAAGAAAAAAGGGGATCTTCTACTATCAAATGAAAAAGAAAAAAAATATTTTGAATTAGAGAATCAAGAAGAAAAAAAAACCATAGGTCAAAGAGATCTCGCATCAGATGCCCAAAACCGAGGGAACCCCGAATCTGTTCTCTCAAACCAACAAAAATATATGGAAGAACTTTATACGAAATCAGATATGAAAATGGGTAGAACGAAAAAGAAATCCAAAAGCATTTGGACTTGGGAAATAGACTTAGATGCGTTCATGAAAGGATCTTTTGCTTTGCAATTGAAATGGCTGCTGAGTCCTTTGACTATGGAATTCTTCGATTATGCGCTGTCCGTACTTGAATGGGAAAAGGAAAGCAGAATGACAACAAAGTTTGGTTTCGGCTTTATTAAGAAGGAGGAGTTAACTCTGGATCCAATGCTAATCCGGGATTTGAATCTTTCAAAAATCCTAAAAGAGGGAATATTTATTATCGAACCCGTTCGTATACCTGTAAAACATAATGTAGAATTTCTTATGTATCAAACCATAAGGATTTCTTTGGTTCATGAGATTAAACAAAAAAAGAATCAAAAAAGATACAGAGAAATTATGGATAAGAATCATTTTGAGGAATCGATTGCAAGACACCAAATGATGACGAAAAATATAAACAAAAATCATTATGATTTGCTTGTTCCTGAAAATCTTTTATCGTCTAGACGGCGTAGAGAATTGAGAATTCTAAGTTGTTTCAATTCAAGGAATAGTAATTGTGTGGATAAAAATGCAGTATTTTGCAATGGGAACAAGGTAAAAACCTGCGGTCCATTTTTGGATGAAAGCAAAGATCTTGATAGAGATAAAATGAAATTAATGAAATTAAAATTCTTTCTTTGGCCCAATTATCGATTAGAAGATTTAGCTTGTATGAATCGCTATTGGTTTGATACTAATAATGGTAGTCGTTTCAGTATGTTAAGGATACATATGTATCCACGATTGAAAATTGATTGATGATACAATTGTCTTATATATCCCCTACCCTATATATCGATATCGGGTGGATAAATAGCTGCGCATATGCCTTGTCTTACATCCTTTTTTGATACATGAATACTAATTCAATGACGTATCAATTAGATCATAAAATGAATCAATAAGGAAATTCGGATTGATTATTGTGTATACCAGATCAAAATACCTCGCATTATTATTACTGATCAGTCAAATTCATATTCGTAAAATAAAAATAGGAAATTACTAAAAAAATTGACGAAGTTATATATATATTTATATGGATTTCTATAGTTATGCCAAAAAATGAATTCATCTCGGTTATTTCGCAAGAAGAAAAGAAAGGGTCTGTTGAATTTCAAGTATTCTCTTTCACCAATAAGATACGGAGACTTAGCTCACATTTGGAATTACACAAAAAAGACTATTCATCTCAGAGAGGTCTACGGAAAATTTTGGGAAAACGTCAACGACTTCTGGCTTATTTTTTAAAAAAAAATAGAGTACGCTATAAAGAATTAATTAACCAATTGAATATTCGAGAGATAAAAAAACGTTAATTTGAATAATTCTTTTCTTTGATTTATTCGATCTTCAATTTTGATGAACTTCTTTTTGTTTTCAGCAATTCATGGAAGAAGAAATAAGGAAAAATTTTATGACTGGACCAGTTACAAGAAAGGATCTAATGATAGTCAATATGGGGCCTCAACACCCATCAATGCACGGCGTTCTTCGACTCATTGTGACTTTAGATGGCGAAGATGTTGTTGACTGTGAACCAATATTGGGTTATTTGCACAGAGGAATGGAAAAAATTGCGGAAAACCGAACAATTATACAATATTTGCCTTATGTAACACGTTGGGATTATTTAGCTACTATGTTCACAGAAGCAATAACTATAAATGCACCAGAGCAATTAGGAAATATTCAAGTACCTAAAAGGGCTAGCTATATCCGAGTTATTATGTTGGAACTAAGTCGTATAGCTTCTCATTTATTATGGCTTGGACCTTTTATGGCGGATATTGGCGCACAAACCCCCTTCTTCTACATTTTCAGAGAAAGAGAATTGATATATGATCTATTCGAAGCTGCCACTGGCATGAGAATGATGCATAATTATTTTCGCATCGGAGGAGTCGCTGCCGATCTACCTTATGGCTGGATAGATAAATGTTTGGATTTTTGTGAGTATTTTTTAACAGCAATTGCTGAATATCAAAGGCTTATTACGCGAAATCCCATTTTTTTAGAACGAGTCGAGGGGGTAGGCATTATTGGCGGAGAAGAGGCAATAAATTGGGGATTGTCAGGACCAATGTTACGGGCTTCCGGAATACAATGGGATCTTCGTAAAGTTGATAATTATGAATGTTATGAAGAATTTGATTGGGAAGTTCAATGGCAGAAAGAGGGCGATTCATTAGCTCGTTATTTAATCCGAATTGGGGAAATGGTGGAATCCGTAAAAATTATTCAGCAAGCTCTAGAAGGAATTCCCGGGGGGCCCTATGAAAATTTGGAAAGCCGGCGCTTTAATATAGTAAGAGATCCTGAATGGAATAATTTTGAATATCGATTCATTAGTAAAAAGCCGTCTCCCGCATTTGAGTTATCGAGACAAGAACTTTATGTAAGAGTCGAGGCCCCAAAGGGCGAATTGGGAATTTATTTGATAGGAGATCAGAGTTCTTTTCCGTGGAGATGGAAAATTCGCCCGCCGGGTTTTATCAATTTACAAATTCTTCCTCAGTTAGTTAAAAGAATGAAATTGGCTGATATTATGACAATACTAGGTAGCATAGATATCATTATGGGAGAAATTGATCGTTGAAATGATAATTAATACAACAGGAGTACAAGCTATTAATTCTTTTTCTATATTGGAATCCTTAAAAGAAGTCTATGGGACTCTATGGATACTTGTACCTATTTTGATTCTTATTTTGGGAATCACAATAGGTGTACTAGTAATTGTATGGTTAGAAAGAGAAATATCCGCAGGGATACAGCAACGTATTGGACCTGAGTATGCTGGACCCTTGGGAATTCTTCAAGCTCTAGCAGATGGAACAAAATTACTTTTCAAAGAGAACCTTCTTCCAGCAAGAGGAGATGGGGGATTATTTAGTCTTGGACCCTCCATAGCAGTCATATCAATTCTACTAAGTTATTCAGTAATTCCTTTTAGCTATCGACTGATTCTAGTCGATCTCAGTAATGGTGTTTTTCTATGGATCGCCATTTCAAGTATTGCTCCCATTGGACTTCTTATGTCAGGCTATGGATCAAATAATAAATATTCCTTTTTAGGTGGTCTACGGGCTGCTGCCCAATCTATTAGTTATGAAATACCATTAACTCTATGTGTGTTAGCAATATCTCTACGTGTGATTCGTTGAGGCATAAAATTTTACTTTCGAGAGTTTTCTAAGAATGAACTAAACCAGATAGTTAGATGAGTGAAAGAAAACAGCTTTGAAATTCGCAGTAAAAAGATTGAGTCTCATTTCCTATGTACAAGAATTACGCCAAAGTTAATAGAAGCAAATAGAAGCAGTAAAGAAAAACTATTTACCCCAAGACAGGTGGATTTTTTATCATGGCTTGAAGCGGGTTAAACGGATCGATTCTTTGGAGTTCATGCTATCATCTATTACTATACATGACACGAATTGTCGAAGAGATTGAGCAAAACTGAGTGGATGGTTAGGAACACCAAGGTACACAAAGGATTAGTAATAGAGATTTTCTAAGTTCTCGGAAAAATTCCGCAAAAACGAAATACTAATTGGGGCTTAAAATTAGTAGAAATGATCAAGTAGTACTCCCCAAAATTCCGATCTAGAGTATGCTGCTATCCACCGCTAAAGTGAATGACTATCAGGAACGAAGTAATCCTTTACTTTTTTTAGCAAAAAAAGAAATAAAAATAGAAAAAATGGAATTGCAAAATTTTTGATTATTCTTGCTGTCCAACTGTATTAAGAGAGCTACACTGCATGGTAATTTATTTTCGTAATAAAAAAAAGGATAGGACGAGATATCTATTACTATTTCTAAAAAGAGTGCTTTATGAAGGTTTAAAATGAAGTCTCAATAAAAAAACCGAATAACAAAAAGTAAAGGATGAGATCAATTCAGAAGCCCTTTAGTATAGCAAGCAGACAGAATTCCGTTGGTCTAATTCAGGACCTTTCGATTTCTTTTGACGCTATTTATCCTACAAAAATAGAAATAGAAAGATTAAATAATATCGAAGCAGTCCTTAGATTTATGTGGGACCCTCGAGGAGCCGTATGAGGTGAAAATCTCATGTACGGTTCTGTAATAGCGCTGATAACAGTGATCTTATCAGCGACTAGAATTATCTAACAGTTTAAGTACAGTTGATATAGTTGAGACACAGTCCAAATACGGTTTTTGGGGGTGGAATTTGTGGCGTCAACCTATAGGATTTCTCATTTTTCTAATTTCTTCTCTAGCTGAATGTGAAAGATTGCCTTTTGATTTACCAGAAGCAGAGGAAGAATTAGTAGCAGGTTATCAAACAGAATATTCGGGTATTAAATTTGGTTTATTTTATGTTGCTTCCTATCTAAATCTACTAGTTTCTTCATTATTTGTAACAGTTCTTTACTTGGGAGGCTGGAATTTTTCTATTCCGTACATATTTGTTCCTGACCTTTTTGAACTAAATGCAAGGGATGGAGTCTTTGTAGCAGCAATTGGTATTTTCATTACACTGGCGAAAACCTTTTTGGTCTTGTTCATTTCCATCACAACAAGATGGACGTTACCTAGACTGAGAATGGACCAATTATTAAATCTTGGATGGAAATTTCTTTTACCCATTTCGTTAGGTAATTTATTATTAACAACTTCTTCCCAACTCCTTTCACTATAATCTAAGCAAAATAGAATATTTTCTATTCACTAGTAACTAAATTGATAACTTGTCTCCAACAAGAGAAAGAAACAAACAAATTTTTTTATCTATATTTAGGATATGTTCCCTATGGTAACTGGGTTCCTGAATTATGGTCAACAAACAGTACGGGCGGCTAGGTACATTGGTCAAGGTTTTTTGATTACCTTATCCCACGCCAATCGTTTACCTGTAACTATTCAATACCCTTATGAAAAATTGATCACATCAGAACGTTTTCGTGGTCGAATCCACTTTGAATTCGATAAATGCATTGCTTGTGAAGTATGTGTTCGTGTATGTCCTATAGATCTACCTGTTGTAGATTGGAAATTGGAAACAGATATTCGAAAGAAACGGTTACTTAATTACAGTATTGATTTCGGAATCTGTATATTTTGCGGTAATTGCGTTGAGTATTGCCCAACAAATTGTTTATCAATGACTGAAGAATATGAGCTTTCTACGTATGATCGTCATGAATTAAATTATAATCAAATTGCTTTAGGCCGTTTACCAATTTCAATAATTGACGATTACACAATTCGAACGATCTTGAATTGGCCTCAATTAAATAAAAAAGAAATACCTTGATTCATTTTTGATTACTAAGTTTTTTATTTTTAGTTATTTACAAAGAAAAATAACTAAACATAAAAACTATTGATCTGAGTGGTTCATGAAAATGGAGGATTTCCTTGGAAATTTTTTTTAATGTAATGGTTTCAACTATATTCGAACTAGCCTTTCAGATAAAGAACGTGATTAGTCTACTAACCGCACCAACATCAATTCGCATGCTGCATTCAACTAGGTAAATAGATCAACTTAACTTATTTTCTCCTGGTCAGTTCAATAAGATCATGAAAGAGTCCGATTTTTATATCTTTTTTCATCGAATGGATTTACCTGGACCAATACATGATTTTCTTTTAGTCTTTCTGGGATCAGGTCTTATAGTAGGAGGCCTAGGGGTGATATTATTTACCAATCCAATTTTTTCTGCTTTTTCGTTGGGATTGGTTCTTGTTTGTATATCTTTATTCTATATTCTAGCAAACTCTCAGTTTGTAGCTTCTGCACAACTCCTTATTTACGTAGGAGCTATAAATGTTTTAATAATATTTGCTGTAATGTTCGTCAACGGGTTAGAATATGACAAGAATTTCCGTCTTTGGACTCTTGGGGACGGAATTACTTTGTTAGTTTGTACCAGTATTTTTGTTTTATTAATTAGTACTATTCTAAATACGTCCTGGTACGGAATTATTTGGACTACAAAATTCAACCAGATTATAGAACAAGATTTGATAAATAATAGTCAACAAATTGGAATTCATTTATCAACAGATTTTTTTCTCCCGTTTGAACTCATTTCTATAATTCTTTTAGTTGCTTTGATAGGTGCAATTGCCGCGGCCCGTCAATAAAATGAAAAATCTTGAAAAGCATCCTTCCAAAGCAAACGTTATTCCGTTTTCTCGTATTCCTTCAATTCTATTTTCATTTATATAATAGAAAATAGAAAAGTCAATCTATTACTACCATCTTTCTTTGCTCCGTATTTTTTTTATATTCGAGTGAATTAAATTCTTGTTCATATTGAAATGAAATAAATCAAGATTGATAAGGAGTTGCTCAATGATGCTCGAACATGTACTTGTTTTGAGTGCCTATTTATTTTCGATCGGTATCTATGGATTAATCACAAGCCGAAATTTAGTTCGAGCTCTTATGTGTCTGGAACTTATATTGAATGCGGTGAATCTAAATTTCGTAACATTTTCTGACTTTTTTGATAGTCGTCAGTTGAAAGGAAACATTTTCTCCATTTTTGTTATGGCGATTGCAGCCGCTGAAGCAGCTATTGGGCTGGCTATTGTTTCGGCAATTTATCGTAACAGAAAATCAACTCGTATTAATCAATCGAATTTGTTGAATAAGTAGTATTATTTTTTATAATATTAGTATTATAGAAATTTGAATAGTTAGCAATTCAAATTAGATTACTAGATATGTAGAATCTTCAAAAAACTCAGAAATCAAAGTATTTTGTACCTCTTTTCAAAACCGACCCAGAAAAAGTTGATTCGACAAATTCTGGTGAATCATCGATTCGTCTGGTCTTTAAATAGATAATTCATTTACATACAATACAGGGTTATACTAGATCGAAAATTCATGAGATTCAAAAACAGGTATAGATCCAATGTCACATTCCGTAAAGATTTATGATACATGTATAGGATGTACTCAATGTGTCCGAGCCTGCCCCACAGATGTATTAGAAATGATACCTTGGGACGGGTGTAAAGCTAAACAAATAGCTTCCGCCCCAAGAACAGAGGACTGTGTTGGTTGTAAGAGATGCGAATCCGCCTGTCCAACCGATTTTTTGAGTGTTCGGGTTTATTTGTGGCATGAAACAACCCGCAGTATGGGTCTAGCTTATTAATACGTTCCAGAAAACTCCAATCGAATCCCTTTGATTTTTTTATCGACAAAAACCCGCGCTCGAACTAAAACGAAATAAAAAATCTATATTTTATTTTCGGCTTATTCGAGTACGGGTTTTTTAGTCCAAGTGTATTTTGTCTTTACCATGAATTTTTTTCCTTGGTTAACCTTAATTGTCGTTTTGCCTATATTTGCGGGTTCATTCATTTTCTTTCTACCTCATAGGGGCAATAAGGTAATTAGATGGTATACTTTGTGTATATGTATTTTAGAATTCCTACTAACAACCTATGTATTCTGTTATCATTTCCAGCCAGACGACCCATTAATACAACTGGCCGAAGATTATAACTGGATTCGCTTTTTTAATTTCCACTGGCGATTGGGAATAGATGGGCTTTCTATAGGACCCGTTTTACTGACGGGATTCATCACGACTTTAGCTACTTTAGCGGCTTGGCCAGTTACTCGGGATTCCCGATTATTCCATTTCTTGATGTTAGCAATGTATAGTGGTCAAATAGGATTATTTTCTTCTCGAGACCTTTTACTTTTTTTTCTAATGTGGGAATTAGAATTAATTCCCGTTTATCTACTTTTATCCATATGGGGAGGAAAGAGGCGTCTATATTCAGCGACAAAGTTTATTTTGTACACTGCAGGGGGTTCCATTTTTTTGTTAATGGGAGTTCTGGGTATTGGGTTATATGGTTCTACCGAACCAACATTAAATTTGGAAACGTTAACTAATCAATCGTATCCAGCGGGATTAGAAATAATATTCTATATTGGATTTCTTATTGCTTTTGCTGTCAAATTGCCGATTATACCTCTACATACATGGTTACCAGATACCCATGGAGAAGCACATTACAGTACTTGTATGCTTTTAGCCGGAATCCTTTTAAAAATGGGAGCCTATGGGTTGGTTCGGATCAATATGGAATTATTACCTCACGCTCATTCTATATTTTCTCCTTGGTTGGTGATAGTAGGCACAATACAAATAATCTATGCAGCTTCAGCATCTCTGGGTCAACGTAATTTAAAAAAGAGAATAGCATATTCCTCTGTATCTCATATGGGTTTCATAATTATCGGAATTAGTTCTATAACTGATACGGGATTCAACGGGGCCATTTTACAAATAATCTCTCATGGATTTATTGGTGCTGCGCTTTTTTTCCTAGCAGGAACTAGTTATGATAGAATACGTCTTGTTTATCTCGACGAAATTGGCGGAATAGCCGTTTCAATGCCAAAAATATTCACCCTCTTCACTACTTTTTCAATGGCGTCCCTTGCGTTACCGGGCATGAGTGGTTTTTTTGCCGAATTAATAGTCTTTTTTGGAATAATTACCAGTCAAAAATTCTTTTTAATGTCAAAAGTCCTAATTACTTTTGGCATGGCAATTGGAATGATATTAACTCCTATTTATTTATTATCTATGTTACGGCAAATGTTCTATGGATACAAGTTATTAAATAGTGCAAACTCTTCTTTTTTTGATTCGGGTCCGAGAGAGTTATTTGTTTCACTAGTTATCTTTCTACCAGTAATAGGTATTGGCATTTACCCCGATTTCGTTCTCTCATTATCGGTTGAGAAGGTACAAGCTATTCTATCAAATTTTTTTTATAGATAGTTTTAATTAAAAAAACTTTTTTACGTAACGCAAAAAAACGAATTGGAATTTGAATCGGATAGTTTGACGTTTGTGAGAACCATTTGAATCACTATACTACTTGATTGAAATGGTTCTCGACGAGGCCTGCTTCTTTTTATATGTATATGGAATATACCCTGTTCTGTGGTTGTATTCGTCAGGTTAGGTCCTTTCTTCAATTTAATTTTTTAATAAAAATGAACCATAACTATGTAATCCTATTCCTAATAGATTGACCCCAAAATAGCATATCCAAATTATAAGAAATCCTATAGAAGCCACAATCGCAGAATTTTCACTTTTCAAATTTATATTTGTTTTAATATGCAAATAAATCGCGAATATGGTCCAAGTAATGAATGCCCACGTTTCCTTTGGGTCCCAATTCCAATAGGATCCCCACGCTTCATTAGCCCATACTGCTCCTGAAAGAATACCTATGGTTAAAAAGATAAATCCTAGACCAATACCACGCGAACTCCAATGATCTAATTGTTCAATTAACTGGGACCTATAATAATTCCTAAGAGAAAAGAGATAGGTGCCTTGTAAAATGTTGTTTTCTTCAGTCGTGGATTGGATCTTCTCAAAGAACAAGGACTCGTTTAATAAAAGTTTTCTTTTAGCAAAAGGAGTTCTAGTCTTTTGAAATGTAATGACTAGAAGAGCTACTGATAATAATGATCCACATAAAAGAGCTGCATAAGCCAATATCATCATACTTACATGCATCATTAACCACTGGGATTGGAGAGCAGGTACTAAAATTGTGGGTTGTTTCATTTGGGCTAAAAAGCCCGAAGTAGCAAAGCCCTGGGTAAAAATAGCACCGGGTGCCGTTATTGCACTTAACATTTTTTTCCGTTTTTTAAAATAAGGAATCATATGAATAATATAAAAATTCCACGAAAGGAAAATTAATGATTCATATAAATCACTTAACGGGAAATGACCCGAAAAAGTCCACCGAATGCCTAATAATCCCGTTATACAGGAAAACGTAAGTATCATACCCTTTTCTAACGAATCATCTAGTTCTACTATTTCGTTGACTACTAAAGTTATTAAATAAATTGTAATTACAATTGAAACGATCGAAAAGGAAAGATGATTGAAAAGATGCTCTAAAGTCAAAAATATCATAAGAATTAAGAATATATATATAAAGAAAAAGAAAAACGATCCCGCAATTACAACGCACGAAATCTAAATTAAGAACGAACTCAATTTCATTGTGATGATTATTATTCATTCATTCTAGAACTCTTCGCTTCTTTTTTCGAATTTCTCAAATGCTGTGCCGCTACTCGGACTCGAACCGAGATGCTCTAGCACTGCTTCCTAAGAGCAGCGTGTCTACCGATTTCACCATAGCGGCTTGTTTGAAATCATAATATATAATACCCTATTTCTCTTTAATCGTCGAGATTTAAAAAGGAAACGGCGATATTATAAAAATCATTCAAAATTTTAAGGAATACATGAATATATACACCAATACTTATTTTAAGTTATAAAGATATATTTTGATTACCCAAGCAAAATTCTTAGTACATAATATCCCACAAAATAGAAATGAAAAATCTCATTTTTTCATTTCTATTTTCAAATAAATTAAATAAGAATAAGAAGATATATAACAATTCAGAGACATAATCAATCAGGGGGGAAGGTTTTTCATTGAATCCATTCTATTAATGGCCCCTTTTTGACTAAGGATTTTTTTTTGTTCTTCCGTCAATAGAAAAACCCTTTCATTTTTTTATTGGGATCAATCGGTTGATGGGGAAAGTAAGAATCCCCATCCCATAACTGAAAAACAAAAAAAAAGAAAGGTTTCGTTTACATATCATAAGCGAAAAGCAAGTTCTAGTTCATGTCGATAAAAAATAGTAATGAATACAAAGCATAAATTCTATATTTACAATTTCAATGCTTTTTTTGTTTTATGAAGCAAAATCTTAAAGGAAATTTTTTAGAAGTTTTTTTAAGTCAGATCGATTTCGATTATTTTAATATTTGATTACTTATTTTTTGTATAAAAAAACTTTTTGAATTACCGGTAGAAAGAGATTTCGCTAATGAAAAAGCTTTTAATGCTGCCGAATATCCTTTTCTTTTCCAAATATTTTTACGAATACGCTTTTTGGAAATTGAAGTACGCTTTTTTGGAACTGCCATTTTTTAAAAAGGTTATGTTATTCATTGTTATAGTTGGATGTGAAAGACATCTATTGTTCAAAGCAACGGAATCCTTTTGTCCTAGTTTTGTAGTTATAGACCCTTTTTCTCTTCTAAGTTTTTTATAAAACGATAAATATATGAAAATGACATATTATAATAGACTCCCATTTTCTTCTATTTTTCTGATTCAAATTTCTATTTATGGAAATGGAATATGGTGTGCCGTAAAAAAAGAACGAAGCAAACTTTATACTTCTATTTCTGTATATTTGTGCTATGTGACTTTTATTTAACATTTTGTTTCCATGTCATGTAATAAACACATCGAGACAAATTTAGCAGAGTTAACTACTCTTATCTAATTATTTAATGGAAAAACTTTACTCTTTTTAACGAATACGTGGAATTTGTTCTTTGATATTTTTTGAATTGAAATGAGACTAGGTCGTTAATTGATTTGATATGTTTTTATCATTTTTTTCATTTTATGTTATGTAAAGTCGAAAGTAAAGTCTTGGCTTTGGAATAGAAGACAATCAACAAAAGAGTTCTGCATAGAACTAATAACGCATTCTGAATAAACTACAATAAAAAAATGGAAATAGTTCTGAATTTTTGACTAAAAATAG